AAACAAAAATGTTCTATTAAGAAAAAAGAAATAATAAAAAAATCAAGAGCCCCGAGTCAATAAAAACTGAGAGGATTGACTCAATAACAAATTTCATTAAGGGCTCCATTGTAGAATTAAGACCTAACCATTAATCGCGAAGCGATGGGAACGACAGAACCTGTGATTGCATAAGATTCTATTGAAAACGAATCCTAATGATTCATTGGGTAGGATGGCGGAACGAACTAGAAATCAATTCATTTATTCTGATTAAAAGCATGGCATGAATTAATCCTCAAATAAAAATCATGCCATCAACTGATCCTATAAACTGAATATTAACTAGAGTAAATATTCGCCCGCGAAAATTTTTCTTTTTAAGATTTCAAAATTGTAGTACATCCAATATGCTACTAAAACGCAAAACAAAATAAAGATTCGTTAAAACCTTATAAGAAACCTAATTTTATATAAATCTAGATCTAAATCTAATGCATTTTTATTTATATCTCAAAAAGGATATACAAATTGATAATAAATTATCAAAAACTCTTATGATTTAATATAGTATTTCCATATATTATTCATTAAATAGATGTATATTATTTTATAATGATTTCGTTCGCGAGGAGCTGGATGAAATGAAACTATCATGTCCAGCTCTGTAATAGAGATGGAAATAATAAAGAACCATCAACTATAACCCCAAAAGAACCCGATTTCGTAAACACCATAGAGGAAGAATGAAAGGAATGTCTTATCGAGGAAATCATATTTGCTTTGGTCGATATGCCCTTCAAGCGCTTGAACCTGCTTGGGTCACATCTAGACAAATAGAAGCAGGGCGACGAGGAATGACAAGAAACGCACGCCGCGGCGGAAAAATATGGGTACGTATATTTCCAGACAAACCAGTTACAGTAAGACCTACAGAAACACGTATGGGTTCAGGAAAGGGATCTCCTGAATATTGGGTAGCTGTCATTAAACCAGGTAGAATACTTTATGAAATGAGCGGAGTACCGGAAAATATAGCCAGAAAAGCTATTTCAATAGCGGCATCAAAAATGCCTATACGAACTCAATTGATTATTTCAGGATAGGAGTGTAAAACCAAAAGAAAGATATTTTTCGGATGAAAAAAAACACTTGTAGATTTCTTTTTTTCTTTTGAAAACCAATATTTCCTTTTTTTTACGTCGCCTTTGCATTGAAACAATAAATAAAAATGATATGATTCAACCTCAAACCCATTTGAATGTAGCGGATAACAGCGGAGCCAGAAAATTGATGTGTATTCGAATTATAGGAGCTAGTAATCGACGATATGCTCAAATCGGTGACGTTGTTGTTGCTGTAATCAAGGAAGCAATACCAAATACACCGCTAGAAAGATCCGAAGTAATCAGAGCCGTAATTGTACGTACTTGTAAAGAACTCAAACGTAAAACTGGTATGATAATACGATATGATGACAATGCTGCAGTTGTTATTGATCAAGAAGGAAATCCAAAAGGAACTCGAATCTTTGGGGCAATTGCCCGGGAATTAAGACAGTTAAATTTCACTAAAATAGTTTCATTAGCACCTGAAGTATTATAAGATTAGGATATAATACAGTTTTACTGTTTAGACTATTTGAATGAAATTGATTAATTATAAGTTAATTTAGTAGCTTGTTTGTGTCTCACGTATATGCCTTTAATCAGAATAATTCATAAATGTTTAAAAATTAATAAAAAATTCAAAAAGAGCATGCTGATTATATCAAAATTAGGGAACAATTCAAATCTTAGTTTATTATGAGTAAAGACACTATTGGTAACCTACTAACCTATATACGAAATGCTGGCATAAATAAAAAAAGAACATTTCGAATACCCTATACTAACATCAGTAAAAACATTGTTAAAATCCTTTTACGAGAAGGTTTTATTGAAAACATGAGGAAACATCAGGAAAGCAACAAATATTTTTTAGTTTTAACCCTACGACATAGAAGAAATAGGAAGGGACCTGATAGAAAAGTTTTCAATTTAAAATTAAAACGGATCAGTCGACCTGGTTTACGAATCTATTCTAACTATCAAGGAATCCCGAGAATTTTAGGCGGGATGGGGGTTGTAATTCTTTCTACTTCTGAAGGTATAATGCCAGACAGAGAAGCTCGACTAAAAGGAATCGGTGGAGAAATTTTGTGCTATATATGGTAATTTTTATTATATCCCAATTATATATGAAGTATGGAGCTCGCATATTTGTGAAAGAAGAGTAAAGGGAAAGGGTGGTATTACGCCTTTTACATTAATTAATACCCCAAGTGAAAGAACAAAAACAGGTTGTTTACAGTTTAATTTCTGAATCACTTTCTAAGGGTATACTCTTGATTTGGTTAGATAATGAAAATTGGATTCTACATGTCTACATGAGTTTTTCAAATGGATTCGACAGAATTTATTTTTACAAAAATTATACATAATTAACAGTAAATATAGACAAATTTGAAGAAAGTAATTAT